CGAGGAGCGGTACGGACGTAGATGATATCATCACGACCTCTCTTTTCGTACCGCTAGGGATGCTTAACGCCACTTCGCCAACTGGCGTTACCTGCGCTTTCGTGTCTCTCAGTGTGGTCAGCACTGGGTGTTTCCGAGCAGCGAGGCTTACACCCATTCGCATTAGTTCATCCAAAGTTCCTTACCCTTATGCACGAATTATTGAATAAGCCATCTTCCTATCAAGGTTAAGGAGTCAACTGAGCATCTCAGCGGCGGGATTGAATACCCGAATCGAATCAGAGTTCACGCCGCCCGCCCTGAACAAATAGGAGGCGTGGGCCACAGGTCGCACATAAGCCGCCGGGTCGCACGACAGAAGAACACCCAACATACAGATGCACACTCCTCCATGTGAAATATTCATCTTCATTGGAGCTTTTTGGTAGTAGTCGTGACCAACAGCCATAGCCATCAGCTGTCGGCTCGTTGGTAAGGCGAGAGCTTCAAGCCCGATTTCTGGTGGCATATCCCCTACACAAGCACCACCCGACGAAGGGGGGACGGGGAAAGCTACAGGCCCAAAACCTTCGACCCTTCTTTCTAAATGGGGGTGCCCGGAGCACCTCATCTTGTCATTTCGTCGTTGCTCATTCCCGTTAGGCCGAAGTGTTTGGCGTTTCCTTCTCCGCGCCCGTTCATGCTTCGCTGACCTATCGCGTGGTAAAAAGAAGAAAGTACGAAAGAATAGTAAACGGAGCACACCGCAGAAAGATTCAAAATATGAGAAGTCCCCCTTGGATTCGAGAAGAAGAAAATGAAGAACAGGAACGAAACGAAATAAGGCGTTTCTAGCTCTAGTTTCGGATGAGCTTCTCCCAATTATGTCTGGTAATAGAATAGGGCGGCTTGCTCTGACCAAGACTCCACTTTTTGCTCCGTCCATGGAGCGTATGAATTTCCTGGAATGTAGATAGACCAAAAGAGGGAATGAAGAGATAGGAATAGGAATTATAGTACCATTGGAAAAAGGGGCACCTGTGGAAACATCTCTACTGACGAACCATTTCAATAGTACGGGTGCTGCCGTGCCACGAGGCACGACCATAAAAATAATAAAAAAGAAAAAGTTATGTAGTTGGACCATCAGCTCTATCCGTTCGAGTTTCACCTTCTCTAAAGAAGATAAGACGCTAAAAATGAAAGTACCGAAAGGATACCAATGAAGCCGACCATTAATGACTAGTTCGAACACCAGGAGCGGTCTGATCCCTTATTTGATCAGACAGACCGCTCTTAGAAACATAAAACAAAAGCAAACTCTCATAGTTCGGAGCCCAGCTCCAACTACTTCTTCTTAAGTGAGGTTTCTTATAGTTGAAAATTCCTTCTCGGGGTCTTCCTTTCGGTAGTGCGCATCTCAAACTATGAGGGGCCTTTGAAGCCCGCACCACAAACTGCTACAGCATAAACATAGGCTGGTAGTATGAATTGTCCCAAACTGCATAAAAGCTTATGTCTTCATATAGGAAGAACCTCCCAATAGCTCTCCTAGCCGCTGCATGCAACCTCTGCGAAAATACTGATTTCATCGAGGGTTGTACTACTGTTTTCTTCAAAAGAAGGAAAAAAGAGACTCAACTTCTTTTTCTCGTAGCGCCTGATGCAGAGAGACCGCTCCGCAAAGATTCCCCAATACCACTCAAAATCCTCCGTACGACAGCCCTGCCCTCTCTAGGCTAGGCTCCTCTGTTACATCAACTAGATCCACTCCCACCGAAAATAAATTCCTTTTTTTTTACCGGCCAATCCTAATTTCAAATAAAGCACTCTTCCTCATTTGTTTCTCTTTTCTTGCCTTCTTTATTAGTGAAGGGGATCCTCGAGAAAGCTCTTTGGCCAATTCTGTAGAATTTTGGCATATGGCGATGTTATTTCCAGCCAAGTGGAATTTCAATCTTATTTTTTATTTTTCTCGCCTGAGTACTTGTTGCCGCAGAGCTTGCATTGGACATTTGATCTATCAAATTTGGTGGCAAACTGCCAACAAAGGTCTGTTGGGTTTCTACTCAGTTGATTTGGCTGTCTTATTAGTTGCTGTCTTGAATTGGTTGGGAGACACAAAGGGGCTGTTCCAAAAGAGATGTTACAAACATGGTATCAGAGCCTTGATTCTGCCAGCCGTGGGTGTGGGAAGAGGTGTCCTTTAGGTACATGCCAACTGTTTGACAAAAGGCGCTTTCAATATCAGTGAATTGGTGCTTCAGTATGGAATTTGGTCAAACCAGCGGTTAAACGGTTTTTGAAAAAGTGTCATAGAGTTTCAGCTAGATTGAGACTAAAAGAGCTGTTAGCTAAGCCTTCGATCTTCTTTGCTTCTCCTTCTCTGTATAGGATCGATAAGTCATATCCGTTTTCCTATTTTATCTTTTCGGCTGGTTTTCTAAACACATTTCCAAGGGTCCTTAGCATTCGTAATTCTTATCTAAGAAACTAGAAAGAGAGAGGTTAGTTAAATAAGCATAAAAATAAGAGTAAGGGGGCCCCGGGGGAGCATGGTTTGGCCATAGACGCGGGATTAGGATACCGCTATTTGACGAATCCTGTTTCCCAGCTCTCAGTCCTGTTCCCATTCACGGAACACTTTCGAGATAGGCTTTTTTCTCCGATTGCAGCTTACTATTATAATGAGTTATTCAAAATTATCTCGACAGGTTTGAGAGCGCAGGGGGAGACCAGAGGTTTGGAACCCTGAGCCTAAGGCCTTCAATGGTGCTCGGAGTTCCAAGGAAGGCCTTAGGCCAACGTGTTCGATGTCTAACAGTTTTTCAGAGTGGCTCATATACCGGAAGCGGATAAAGTTAGCATTACTTCCATGTATCTTGTGGGTGATGAAAAAACTATGGTGGAAACCCAGAGTTGAGGATTCTTCACGCCAACCTATCACCGATTGGCCAGAGATGAAACAAGAGCTGAGAAAGATGTTTTTGCCGTGTAATGTCCAATGGCTAGCAAGAGACTGATTAAGGCGTTTGAGGCAAACGGGTTCAGTTAGAGAGTATATGAAGAGCTTCCAATCTCTGATGCTCGAAGTGGGTAGTATAAGTGAGGAAGAAAAGCTTTACAACTTTATGCTGGATTTCAGTTGTAGGTTCAGAACGAACTTAGGAGGGAGAAAGTGAATAACCTCGCTTCAGCTATCACGGTAGCAGAGAGTTTAATGGACTTCAAAGGAAGTTCAGATGGGGCAGACAAGAACAAAAACTCTAAAGGCAAGAAGAAGTTCAGTGGGAAGAACGATCATGAAGCATCAACATCCAAAACAAATGTTGACAACAAGGGCAAAGGCAAAGCGCTGGATCCCGGGTGTTTCATTTGCGGCGGCCCAGTCCGAAGAGAGAGAAACTCAATGCCTTGATTGCTGAAGAAGACGAAGCGCCGGTTGAAGAAACCACTTCGAGGGTCAATCCACTTCAACTCTGGAATTCCATTAGACAAGAGAGTCGATCAGATACTAGGCTAATGTTCGTTAATGTAAAAGTCAATGGACAGGTTGTGAGGGAAATGGTTGACACCGGTGCTACTCATAACTTCCTTTCTGATTGGATCGTAGCGCGGCTAGGCCTACGGGTTGATAAGGGGAACAGCAAAATGAAGGCGGTGAACTATGAGGCGAAACCTATTGTTAGGGTAGCTAAGATAGTTCCGCTACAGATTGGCGAATGGTCTGGAAAGTTTTACTTGATGTTGGTGCCGTTGGATGACTTCCACTTTATATTGGGTTTGGAATTATTGTGGAAGACAAGAGTTTACGTTTCACCGCGTCGAGGTGGTATCCTGAAATGCGATAAAAGTCCGTGTTTTGTTCGAGGGTCATAAAACAGAAGAGGGTAAAGTTGGTTTCTGCGCTTCAGATTCGTGATAGTGCGCGAAAGTGGGCGGCTTGCCCCTAGACCATAGAATAGAGCCAACGGTGCTGCTTCGGACTAGGTAAGGTGTCGAACCTCATGTTTTCGATCTCTGTAGCTTCATCTTCTGGATTTGGTAAAAAAGAAACTAAACCCTCTGCCCTAGATTCAGCTAAAAAGCTAGCTCTCGCTTCATCTGATGCTTCATAAGTTTTAGATTTGAAAAAGCCCTCCTTCCTAAACAAGTCAAAAGACTCAGAATCGGGATCACGGTTGTTGGAACTCTTCCCCTCTTCAGCGTCTGTTTCGGCGGATGATTCGGATTCTGCGGATGCGGATTACTAAGCCGCGAGATCTCAGGATCTAGCTAGATAAGACTTATTACACCTTGGGGAAAGCCCATACGGGAAAACGAGACCCTTTCATAAGGAAAGAATTCTTGTTGCTTCAAAAAAGATCTGGCGAAGAGCACCAGTGAAGTGAGGCACGAAAGGCTTTAAAGAGCTCACGCGGATTATGCCTACCTTGGCTACTGGCGAAGATGGAGTCAATTTACTTAACCAAAGCCATACCTGAGTGACTTAGGAAGCGGCTTTGTCTTAGCTTTTCTACCTTCTGCCCGATCCTTTCATGGAGGAAGGGCTTCGTACCGTACTCGAGCTTTGGATCAATAAGTGCTAGCGCTAGCGCGCAATGGCTTAACTCTTTCCTAAAGTTTGCCCATCGTGGGACAAACACTCGGTTGCCTCTCGAAGATGAAGAAGAAAGTTCTGAAGCCGCGTTTGCCGCTGAGGAACACGATGATGGCAACTCATGGTTCTACGACATCAGAAACTACCTCAAGGATCGAAGCTTCCCATCCTATGCTACGTCCAAAGATAAGGAGATCATCAGGCGCATCGCTACGAGGTATGTAATCCTATCACACACACCTAATAATAAAAGATCTTTTATGATGATATTATCAATAATATAGTGACGGTATCTGTGGTGGTCACGTGTGGTAGTCGTATGCTTGCGAAGAATCTTCTTCGGCAAGGTGACTACTGGCCCACCATGGAAAAGGATTGCTATGACTTTTAAAGCGATGCATCAAATGTCAGATACATGCGGATCTCATCCATGCCCCGTCGACATCGCTTAGGCCTTTTATTCTGCCATGGCCATTCTCGACCTGGGCATTTTACATCGTTGGACCCTTTCCTAGGGCAACGAATGGTCATCAACATATCCTGGTGGCAACTGACTGAGTATTACACTAAGTGGGTTTAGGCCGAGTCCTATACGACGATTGAAGCCAACCACGTTGCTCAGTTCATCAGGAAGCACACATAACATAATCTGTCGCTTTGGAATTCACAAAGCGATCATCTCTGATAATGGTCCCCAGTTTAAAAATCATAAAGTCAGAGACATGTGCGAGAGATCAAGCATCATTTCTCCTCTCCTTATTACCCACAAGGTATTGGACAGGCTGAAGCTACAAATAAGACGATCGATCATCAAGATCTTGAAGAAGACCATATCCAGTAACCAAGCCCGATTTTGGGCTGAAAAGCTTCCAGAGGTTCTGTGGGCCTATCGTACGTCCATAAGAATAAAGGTAAAGGAAAGGAAAACCCTTTGGTGTATGGGACGGACTTCCCTACGAAGTGAAAGTCCCATCGCTTCGTGTAGCGATCGACGATGAACTCACCCACCAAGAGAAAATATAATAGAATATCTGGTGGCTTAGCTCGAGCTTCTCGATGAAAAGAGGCTACATGCAGGCAAATGCTCGTGCCTACCAGCTACGACTCTCTAAAGCCTATGAAGGTGATAGAGAGAAAGTTCGAGGTCGGTGATTTGGTTCTCAGAAAGATCATGCCGGCTAAGTCGCCCAATCCTAATCCTAAGGTGAAACCCTAACTGTGGGAAGGTCCCTACGCTATCAGTGCCGTTTATCCTGGTAACGCCTATCTACTGAAGAACTCAGAGGGTGAGGGGAGAAGGAGACTCTCCTACCAACGCCATGCATCTCAAAAGGTACTATGCCTAAGCACTCGGGCTATATGAGTGTTACCTAGGTCAGACCCTGTTTTGAGTCTCAAAGAAAATCTCGAAAAATGAATTCTTATCTATCAAAAAAAAAGAAAAAAGAAATTCGACCCATAACATCTATGTCAGCCTTTCTCGTATAATTTGTGATAAGCGAAGTGCGAACCGAATGTCGATAGTGAAACTATAGTAGCCCTTCATAATTGCTATGAATGCGAGTGGGGTCGTCACACTTGATTATTCCCCTTTTCTCGAGATCGATAGGAGAAGATAAAGGTTGTCACAATCGCCGGGGTATATAATAGTATTTTCAAAAAACCGGTTAACACTTCTGTGATTTCGATGTTGATAGTATGGAGTACTTTGAGTTGCGCCTCCGTCAGGTCGGAAAATAGCTCCTCATCCTCTTCTCTTAGGTTAGGCCGCAAGATCTTTTAAGCCGAGTAAGATCTGCTTTTACGTGTCGAACCATTTTCATAACAAAGGAAGAACCAGAATCAGGGGGTTTTACTTATAAAATGGGCTTGCATACAACAAATGCTTCAAAGCATACTTTTGTAAAAAAAGCAAGAAATCTTTTTTTCTGAGTTCCCGGGGAAAGAGTGTCAAGTCCAATCTGTAAAAGGAGTGGGGACTTGGTCAAGGAGCTTGATTGGGAAAAGGCAAAAACCCCTTATTATATTCGGTGAATTCAATATTGAACAAGTAATTGAATTTGCTCGGGCAAGCCGGCAGCACAAAAAAGCCCAAAAGGTTTCGGATGGGCCCGGGCCCGACAAAGCCAAAAGGAAGAGGGGAAGGCCCAAGAAAGCGCTTTCGATTAAAGAAACATCTCTTCCGTTGGATAGAACGTTCAATTCTTTTTGGCTTCCTAAAAGACTTTTTAAACTTCCTTTCTCCAATTAAAGCCATTTTTTTTTGGGCTTTATACTTATATATCGTAAAGTTTATTGATATCAAGAATATTGATATTAATAATTTATCCATATCGAATTTTAATTTTAACGATGTCCTCAATTTTTTATTAAGAAAGGAGCTGCCATTAGTTAGCTGCAAGGGATGAGCGTTAGAAGCATGCGAAGGGATAGGTTTGGAATAAGTCTTGTATGAGCCCTTTAATCGAGTCCCTCTTCTTTAATAGGCGCTTTCCGGTAGAATAGTTCTTTGTTTAGATGGCTATTTTATGATTTCTAATATCGTAGATGGCTATCCTTTAATGCTTTTGAGAGGTCCGGTCTTACTTGAGGGTATTACTGTGTTCTTCCGCGCTAGTCGCTGCTCGGCCTTTTGCTTCTTCCGCAGCTTGTTCCCTTGCTTGGTTACGTGTAGTCCCCTCAGTAGGCCCCCCCTTATTCATTGTGAGACCTGTTAAAATTCCAACTATGACAATCCGTTTTTCTGTTCGGTACGTCTTTAGCCGTGGTGTATTGCCGAAATAGATTTGATATTGAAGCCCCGGGCACGCATTTTTTTTAGTTCGTCAACTTCTTTTTTGTTTTAATAGTAGATCTGATCTTCTCTACCCCTCCATTTCGAATCTCTCTAGCCATTGGTCTTCTGGAGACTAGAATCTCAATCTCTAAAATGGTAAATTAAATCAAACGAATGCATTTCGTAATATCCCCCTCTTGCCCCTCCCACTGCTTTCTGCTTCTCCCTCGGCTAGAGCGAAGTCCAATCAATTCATCAATTGCTTATACTCGACTTGCTTGCTTAGTTTCCGCGCTTCTGCTTGCTAGCAGCTCTCATCTTGAATTTTGTTGCGTCCTTCTTTTATTTATATTCAATCTTCCGCTTTCATCGCTCGTAGTTGCTCTCTTCCTTAATGCTATCTTCTTAGCCTCGTTTGGCGCTATATACCTTCTTTGCTTCTTTTAGTGTCCATGAACATTAGTTCGACGCCCATCTTTCTGAGTTCAAAGCGAGGGTTTACACGCACGAATCTAAAACAGGAGGTTTAGTGTGAGTCCACAAAAGGGGAGTGAGTTTATGGGCCACTCACATGTTGTCAATTCGAATGCTTTCTAATTTTCTTTCTTTTAAGGTCCCTAGGACCATCTACTTTCATTTCTACTTTACTAGTAGAGCACGGAATTCCTTTCTTTTTTCTTCTGGTAAGTGGTCTATCTCCACGACGATAGCTCTTCTTTTATTCAAGACTGATCTTCCCCCTTTTCTTTTGAGCTGGGGCAATCAATCAGTCCATTCATTCCTGCCTTTCATTCAATAGATCGCTTAGCTCTACTTCTCAGAAAATCCCCTTTGTTCATGGCTTTGAATTTATTGTAATGCTTTTCTTTTCTGTAAAGATTTCGATGCCCGCTTAATTCATCTTTCCTTTCCCGCTCCTGAATGAGAAGTGTGTGTTTTTTTTTTATTTTTATGGTCTTGGCCTGAGAAAAGTGATCTCTGAAACTGAAAGCTTTTCTTTTCGACTGCAAAGTTACCAATAGAATAGGCTTTAGAGTAGCTCTTTCCAAATAGGTCGAGTAGCCCTTTATAGAAATAGAATTTATTTAAAAGGGTGGGATTCACACGCACAGCCTTATCCTATGAGTCTGCCTATGCTACGCGCCTGCCTTTGAGAGCCTTTCTGCTGGTTCCCTTCGTCGGCGTCATCGAACCACGTTAGCAATCCAGAAAAACTGGAAGCTCGAAACGACCGGTCAAAGGAATTGATCCGTTTAGTTCTGTTCTTCTCCTAGTTTTATAGCACACCCACGTAGAGGGATCTTTCCGATGCTAAGCGCGCTGCATCTCCTGTCCAAGTGAAGAATATCTTGTCCAAGTCTTTCCAGCTTGCATCCTTCTTCTGCCATTGCGAATGGAACATCTCTCAACTTGTAAGTGGTAGAAGTTAAGGACTATGTTGCAGGTTTTGGTTGATTAAAGAATCTTCTCAGAAGCCCGTGTATATTTTTCAAAGATGTGACTTTCACAGGTCCGATGGCTCTTTGACTGGTGTGCCTGAAAATGTGATTGATAAATGGGCTTTTGAAACTCGATTTGTCGCAACAAGAGGTATTGTCTCCGCCTTTTCAAGTAGGGATCATCTCTCAAGTGTTATGATCCTTCATCCATTGCTGCTCGGTAGTAGCCTAAGGCTCAATGATTGATCTTCTGCGCTAAGGCTAGCATCTCATCCCATCTTTCATCTACTAGCATTTTTCATCTTGAATTTTATTGCTTTTAGCTTTCTTCAGGAAAGTGTAAAAGTGTAACCTGCTGCTCCTTGATTTCACATAAACAACTGAGTGCCTTCTGCTCCTTTTGGTCTTCTCTTTCTGTGTCTATTGATCTCCTGCCCACTCACATTCTCTTTATCGAATCTTTCTAGGCAGATAGGACTACTCCTGCTTGCTCTTGGCCTTGGCTGCTTAGAGACATCCCTTTAGTTCGTCTTAGAGAATGGAATTAGGAATTATATTTTCGTCTTATTGTAGGTCGGTCATCTGTTCAATCTGGAATTCCATCTTTTGTTTGGTTTCTGGTACCGGTTTCCGTTCCTTTGTTCAAATCAATATCTATGTCAGGCTTCCCTTCCCCGTGGTACTGTCCTGTTCAATCCGTTGTTCTTTTGTCTGAGGCAAAGGCGAATCCCTTATACTGTATACGGTCGAGCTGGCTTGGCTGGTACAAAAAGCATATCGGCATATTGCTTCTTCGGTGTGGTACACATATCTGTCAATGTCAATCAAGTAATCGAATTCATTCCCAGGAAAACGTGAAGAATTGCCATTTTATGAGCTTGTAAGACCCATAGAAGTCCCCGAAAAAAGGGGAAAAATAGGCTATAAGTAGGCCCGTTTGCTATTGATATAAGGGCTGCTCGCCTTTATACGGCTTGGCTTCGCTATCGCTCCTATGTAGTGATCGGCCTAAAAAGTAGTATTCCTACCATACAAGAATGCCTATTATCTAGTGCTAGAAGCTTCGCCAGAAGCAAGCAAGACGAGGTCGCTCCGCTTCGTAGACAAAGCTCGTTCCGTACTTGATTTATGAGCTCGTGTACTACTCGCCCCTCTCTCTAAAGGGGCTTATGCACTCCACTCGCTGTCTACTAAACGAGCGTTAGA